TTAATTTCAATTTGAAACATTCTATCTCATTTAAATTGCACGTTGACCTTGGGATATATGCGCCCTAGTAATAACCCCAAGCAAAAAAAAGGGGGAGAATAGTAATAAAAGAAAGATCAAACAAGGATACTATCCTTTCCTTTTTCGAACTTTTGTAATGAAGAATCGTTTTTTCTTTCCTTCTTTTTTATTTATTAAAAGAATTTTAATAAATTCTTTTAATAAATAAGAATTTTGTTTGTAATTTTATTAAAGTATTTTTGTTGAAAGTTCTATCAAAAAAAGACCAAACATCCTAAAAAAAAAAATGAATTTGATAGAATATTCTATTTTTTGTACCAAGACTCGTCTTTTTCACACTTTTCTTGTAAGAAAAAAAAGTAAATCATTAAAAAAAAAGAAAACCAAAAGGGATTTTCGAACTTAACTCCTTACCCCTTTTTCTTTTCTATTTTACTTCTATTTTTTTATTGGTTTTGGGTTTTGTAACCGGTGGAAGTGGAAAAGTGAAACTTCATTAGATGATTGATTGTACAAGGAATACGGCAGGTTATAAAAAAAAAAAGAATGATAAATAAAAGACTTCTTGATTAGATGACAAATTCGATTTTTCTTTTTTTGGATTCAGTTCAGTATGGATAAAAGATCTTCCTATGTTATACTATTCAATTCGCGACGGCGAATTGATATGATTGATATGATAACTCGGATATTGTTATTCATGATATGAATCTGATTCAATATCATCAAGATGGAATTCATCCCATTTAATTTTAATTTACAGGTACAATTTTGATCATCTCTATGGGATTAAATCCCGAGTTAATGTGAAGTAAAAAAACGATGAGATTATGGAAGTAAATATTCTCGCATTTATTGCTACTGCACTATTCATTCTAGTTCCTACTGCTTTTTTACTTATTATCTATGTAAAAACGGTCAGCCAAAATGATTAATTTGAATGAAACTTGACTTCGTAGTTCTTTATCAATGATTGAAAAATAGAAAGAAAAAAGGATTCCAATTTCGTTTCTTAACGGAAATGAGCAGGCTAGAATCAGCAATATTCGATGAGATTTGATAGTATGGTAGAAAGATTCATATGTTTCTTTCTACCATACTATCGATTCGATTAGTATTTTTTGTTCGTGTAGGAAGTTGGACTATAACCATAATAAAGATACAGACTTAGTTTAATATTGATCAATCCAGAATATGTATCTTCATATATGTTATGTACATAGCGACCCCAATTCGATTTTTTTGCTACATATATTTGATCGATTTGTATTGTATTGATTCTGATCAATCCGAAATAATCGAAAGGCAATTCTTACTTTTTTTACAGCTCGAATTCTTAGATTTCGGATTCTTTCAAATAGAAATCCCAGTATTTGCCAAACGAATCAAAGAAACAAATAAAAGTAAAGTATGGTATATATTATATTAATAAAAAAACCAACTTAGTAATTTTTTTTATCATTGCCAACCCAAGAAGTAAAATAAGTGAATTGATTGACTGGTGGATAGATGCTCGAATAGAGTTCTATGTAATTATTGAAATATCTGTTTTATTGACATTTTTATTTTTATCTTTAAAAACACTTTTCGGAGCGATCTATAAAATAAATGATACAGTTTTATTCCTCAACTAAAAACTCAATTAATTTAGTTAAGTAGTATTTCTAGAGTCCACTTCTTCCCCATACTACAAGTGAAAGAGAAAATGTAAAGACTACCATTAAAGCAGCCCAAGCGAGACTTACAATATCCATGTGAATTTTTGTCCCCTATTTCTATGAATATGAAGGAATTATTCCATTATTGTTTACTAATAATAGTGAAATCCATGGTACAGAGTCAAAAAAATTTCGGACTATTAATTTAATGAACCAATCCAATACCTGAGTATTCAGAGACTCTTTTGAGTTTGTATACAAACTCTATTCCGCCTTTCTTTTCCACAATTACTAACTACTTTAAATATTACCTCCTGTAGAATTCAAGGCCCAGTCAGTAACCACTCCAATAGGAATGGAGAGGTCTCGGTAGCCCTTCCACTACTTACTCGAATCTTTCCTTGAATCCTAGACACAAGAATTTCGCTTTTGAAAACCCCTAGATACTTAGAATCAAGTATGTATTAAGAGACCCTTTTTCTCCTTTTCTTCGGCTGGAGAAGAATTTAGCGAGTTATAGGTTATAGCAGTTGATAAGGGATTTCAAGTCTTTTGTTAATTCGAATCAGGCGACACCCGGATTTGAACTGGGGAAAAAGGATTTGCAGTCCTCCGCCTTACCACTCGGCCATGCCGCCAAAACGAGACAAAATAGACGAAAATATTACCTTTTTGTTTAGAATGGATTACTGAATTTTTTTTATTTATTGTACTTGCATTTTGAATCCCTTTTCCTTGATAGCCCTTCCACTACTTACTAAAACTAAAATCTTTCCCTTTTTGTTTTGATCCATACCCAAAAATATGAACTTTCAGCTAAA